TGCCGTGGATAAATGTTTCAAGCCCATTGATCCTATTCGGGCTATATTACGGATTTGTTGCAACATTACCTATCGGTCTTCCTCAGATCTTACTCGTAAGAACCTTTCTTTTAGGGAAAGATTCTAATGCTAAATTAGTTATTGGAACTTCAATTGTAGGACAACTGGTAATCATTTTATCGGTATACTATTTACATCTCTACGTCATGTTAGTGAAACCTCATGCAATAACTTTGCTAGTTTTACCGTACATGTTATTTTATTGGCATCGTCTTTTATGTCACCGATTGCAAAAAGAAAAAAGACCAATATATCATTATCATTTTAGGCGTGCAAAAATAGTCCGGAAATCTGATGATATTCAATTTGTCTATGAAGGAAGAACATTAACATTTTTGGATATTATTATCCTTTCATTATTCAATCCTGTTCTCTTACCAAGTCCTGTATTAGCAAGATTAGCCAAACTCTTTACTTTCCGTTATAGTAATAAATTTTTATTTGTAATAAGTAGCCTTTATGGCTGGTGGTTGGGTGGTTCCATTTTTCCCGGAATTTTGGCCAAATTTATTTCCGTTTTAAAACCCGATTCAGATACAGATAATAGGCTTTCTTATTTAGTAAGGATTCTCTTTGCTCGAACTTCCCGTATCATTTATATAGCTCTCTGTCTATTATATTTGGGTAGAGCTCCTGTACCTCTCTTCGATAACAGGATATATTCTAATTTTGAAAAAAAGGAAGCTAAAAAGTTATCGTGGTTAAAAAAGTGGCCTACTTTCTTATTCGATTACCGAAAATGGGTCCGACCATTCCGATATGTCGAGGAAGATCTTTTTTATTTCAAGGCGATGACTCCTATAAAAACAGAGATGTCTCAATATTTTTTTGACGCGTGTGTGAGTGATGGGAGACAAAGAATATCTTTCACATCTTCACCTAGTTTGTCAATTTTTGAAATAAATTTCAAGGAATATTTCAATCTTTCGGATATTCCTTCGTCATTCGAAGATCTTTGTCAGAAGGAATGGATTGATACCGAAAAACAGGGAAAAGATAATTTGAATAATGAATTAACGAATAGAATTCGAGCTCTAGACAAAGGATCTTCAATAGAAAAAGTTATTGAAAAAAAAAATAAATTATGCGATCACGGGAACGATATTTTCCTTAAAGGGTTTGATCCTCTTCTGAATAGGGAATTACGTGAAGGAGTTGCAATACCAAAATCACCTTGTATTTTGACTGACGATTATTCTCTATGGTGGAAACTTCAATATGCTTGGCAAACAGATGATTTATCTTCAGGTAACTTTACTGGAGTAAAAGAAAATCTATCTTCCCCTTTAATAGTGGAAATATTACAGATCTATAAGGAACCCCAACTCCAAGAAATTAAAAAAGAAAAACCTCTATTTTTAAAACTAATAAACAATGCATTTGATTTTATGAATTTATACAGTGGAATTCGTTCCCTCAGAATAAAAAGTATAGATTTTATTAAAAAAAAGAATAAAAAATTTAGATTTGTGAAAAGTTTCGCAACACAACCAGATTTTCGTCGGAACCTGATATTAGGATCCATACGTGCTCGAAGACGTAAAGCTTTATTACAAGAATCCTTACAATTGCAAATGCATTCTCCATTTTTTTTGAGAATATTGAAAAAAACGACGTTCTCTTTTCCGGGCATAATAGGCGTAAATGTAAAACCGACTTTTGCACATCCTGAGAAGAAAATGAAAGGATTAATAGCCTTTTTTTCGAAAAAGGCTTTTGCTATAAAAGTAGTAACAAAAGCTAATCGTCTCGCGACGGCAAACAGATTTGATTTTCCGCTTGCTCATTGGGTAAGAGGTTTTCTTTTAATCAGCCAATTATACTTTAGAAAATATATAGTATTACCTATATTAATAATATTTAAAACTATTAGTTATCTATTATTATTCCAAACTAAGGAATGGGCAGAAGATTGGAATGATTGGAATAAGGAATTTTTTATAGGATGTACTTATGATGGTACCGAAGTTTCGGTGAACAAATTACCATTTTCGTGGCATAGAGATGGTCTTCAAATAAAAATTATAAATCCTTTTCATTTGAAGTGGCGTGATCCTGGATTCGAAACAAATTCATATAGTTTAACAAAAAATAAAATAGCAAAAAATAAAAAAATTGATTATGGTTTTTTAACAGCCTTGGGATTTCAAACCTATTTACCCTTTGGCAGTATAAAAAAAAACCCTTCCTTCTTTAAGCCTTTAATTGGGGGATTGAAAAAAAGATGGAAAATAAATATTTTATCGGAAAAAATTACAGAAATCTTTGACAAGTTTTTTCCATTAAAAAAAGAATCAAATATTTATAAAAAAGATCTAACAATATTAGATGCTCAGCCCAATAAAACTACGAGTAATGATATATCTAGCCTTGAACCAGATAATGAACACAGAACAAATTTTGGGACAAGTAGCAAAATAATTGATGAATTACCAATTGGAATTACAATTAAATGTAATGAAAATTTTTCATCAGCAATTCCAGATCAATCTGGATATGAAGCTCGAACGAATATTGAAGAATTAAGGGATTTCATAGCCCCGGAAAGTAATCAGATTGGAGGAATTACTGAACAGACCCATTCTGATGAACTAGAAATTAATATTAATTCAAAAGAGAAGAATGGAGTGTATCCCGGTAATGAGAAAGAACTGAGATCAAGAAAGATATCAATTCAAAATCATCAAATAATTGTGAATTTTCACAGAAGAAGTATGGATTTGATCGAGGAATGGATCTATTTAATCAAGATTCTTTCAAAAAAAATGAATAGAAATTTTGTAGTTTTCCTTCATCTCATTTGGTTCAAAATACAATTAAAAATGGGATTGACAAGAGATCTTTCAACAATTTATAAAAAAATAAAATTTTTCATTTCTCGGTCAAAAACGAAGGATAATAAATTTTTCAATAAAGATTTAATCATTTCTAGTAAAGAAATGAAATATTTCAAGGTTCATCCTAGTCAGGATACAGGATTAATATCCCAAGCATATGTATTTCACAAAATATGGCAAATGAGAACGATGAATAAGTCTTATCCAGTGGAATCATTAAGGCACCGGATATCAAATCTCTTTATTGAAGAAAATATTGAAGCTTTTTCAAATGAAGAGGGAATACTCGGTTCCAGGAAGCCACGGGATTTGGAAGAGAAGGACTGGAAGAAATGGTTACAATGTTTTCATCGATGTAATGTACCTTTACGGATATGGCGTAAGATTGCACCACGGAGATGGAAAGATAAGGTTACTGAACATTGGCAAATAGAAAATTATTTTTCTGATAATTTTGACAAATATAAATCTTTACGTTCTTATAAAAAAAGGATTTATTCTAAACTCATTGCGGATCTGAAAGAGACAGGGAAACTTAACGAACGGTACAAATATAATCTTTTATCTTATAGTTATCTTGCTTCTATAGAAGATTCGGACATTGAAAGATTTCCAATATGGCAAGATGAAAAAAAAGAAATCGTGGTGTTTAATGATCGTATTCAAAAGATACGTAAATATAAATTAGTCAATGATAGAAAGAATAGTGAGTATAAAAGAATTGATAGGAAAAAAAATATTCATTTAAATTCCAATTTATATTCATGGCTATATCCAGAGATTCTAAAAAAATTCAACATTATAGAAATGTATGAATTTCTAACAACTTGTGACTTTAGTTTCATACACGAACCAAAGAGATCTCTTTTAAGGAAAGACAAAGATGATTATGCAAAAAAAAGATCACTTGAGAAAAGAGAATCTCATAAGTATATTGAGCGATGGAATTTGAAATCTGAACAGATAGCAGAGAAAGCGGAAATAGTAGGAAATACAACGAATCTTCTGAATATCATTAAATTTGGAGTAAATTCAGCTGAAGGAGTCAATTTTCGGTCTCTCTATGAGAAGATATTGAAAAATATAGTTCTATTTTATAACTATACTTGCATGGATGGCACAAATAAAATATTCAAAGATTTGGGACATCGTTTACCAGAAGTATTATACGACGAGATTCTGATGTATAAAATGATAAGTATTCTATTAAATTTTAAAAGTAGATTTAGAAGAATATCTGATTTCATTCATGAATCTATACTACGCGTAAAAGTTATTGAGAATAAAGAAAAAATAATTATTTCAGATTCATTTAATCTCGAAGATATTTTACCTTCGAAACGTCGTATACAATTGGGAATATGGAATTCCTTATATCTAGAGGAAAATGGAAATCAAGGAGCAGAATTTAATTCTTGTTCCGGGGAGAATAGACGTAACTACGAGGAACCAATAAAAAAAGAAGATCGAAAATTTAACGCAAATGAAACTCAAATGATTAAACGGTCTCTTTGGTCCAGCTATCGATTGGAAGATCTGGGTTGTATGAATAGATTTCGGTTTAATACAAATGATGGAAGTCGATTCGCTATGTCAAGAATTTGCATGTATCCCTCAAAAAACAGTTGAGAAAAAAAAAATGTTTGCATTTTTTTTTTCTCTTTTTCATTCAGTATTTTCGATTATGAACAATTTTTATCATTGTTTATAGCATTCCATCAGGATTTCTCTAAATAAAAATTTGGATTATATTATATGGAAATTACGAACCTTTTTATTATTTATCCATCACTACTTGAAAGAATGTGCTATTTGCCACTACTCAAATAGAATCTTGTTTATTCTCTATGAATTTATTCAGTTTTTTAAGAATATTTGGAAAAATGTTATTCTATTTTATAGACATCTTAAGATATTGAAAATCTTGCTCTTATTTTTGTAAAAAAACTATTAATTAGCTACAATCCAAAATTTTTATTTTTTCTCTCCATCATATAATTAATTTAGGAGCAATTGTTGTTCCTATGGCTAAAAATACATTGATTCGTTTATCTTTGGTTCCCGAAAAACAAACAGGATCTGTTGAGTTTCAAATATCCCATTTAACTAATCGAATTTTGAAACCTACCTATCATTTAAAATTGCATGGCAAAGACTATTCATCTCAGAGAGGTTTGTGGAAAATCCCAGGAAAACGTGAACGTCTTTTGGTTCATCTATCTCAAAAAAATTCACTCTGTTACGAAAATTTGATTAATCAATTACGTATTCGCGGACTGAAAAAACGTTAATTTATCTTTTAGAATCTTTAGTTAAGCATCCACTGTAATTATATCAATATGAAGAATGAAAATTTCCTTATTCTTACGCATTTCTGGAATTATTCGAGGGAGAGCGGCATACGACCATGCTCACTACAAAGAGAGATCCCATGATAATAAGTATGGGCCCTCATCATCCATCAATGCATGGTGTTCTTCGACTTATTGTTACCTTAGATGGTGAAGATGTTACTGGTTGTGAACCCATATTAGGTTATTTACATAGAGGAATGGAAAAGATTGCTGAAAATAGAACAGTTGTCCAATATCTTCCCTACGTCACACGATGGGATTATTTAGCTACTATGTTCGCAGAAGCAGTAACAGCAAATGCACCAGAAAGATTGACCAATATTCAGGTGCCTAAAAGAGCTAGTTATATAAGAATCATTATGCTAGAGTTAAGTCGCATAGCTTCCCATTTGTTATGGCTCGGACCCTTTATGGCTGATATTGGTGCATAAACTCCTTCCTTCTACATCTTCAGGGAAAGAGAAATGATATATGATTTATTCGAAGCCGCAACTGGTATGCGAATGATGCATAATTATTTTCGTATCGGGGGAGTAGCCGCAGATCTACCTTACGGTTGGGTAGACAAATGTTTAGACTTTTGTGATTATTTCCTACCGAAGGTGGATGAATATGAAAGACTTATTACACGAAATCCTATCTTTTTGAAACGAGTTGAGGGAGTAGGTATTATTGGTAGAGAAGAAGCCATAAATTGGGGTTTATCAGGGCCTATGCCACGAGCTTCAGGAGTAAAATGGGATGTTCGTAAAGTTGATCATCATGAATGTTACGATGAGTTGGATTGGCAAATTCAATGGCAAAAAGATGGAGATTCATTAGCTCGTTATTTGGTACGAATCGGAGAAATGAGAGAATCCGTGAAAATAATCAAACAAGCTTTGGAAGTTATTCCAGGGGGGCCTTTTGAAAATTTGGAAGCTCGACGGCTTGATCAAGTAAATAAATCAAATTGGAATGATTTTGATTATCGGTTCATTGGTAAAAAGCCCTCTCCCACTTTCAAGTTACCCAAAAATGAGCTTTATTTTAGAATTGAAGCTCCTAAAGGAGAATTAGGTATCTCTTTCATGGGAGACGATTCTTTCTTTCCTTGGAGATTCAAAATTCGCCCACCCGGTTTCCTCAATTTACAAATTCTTCCTAAACTTTTAAAAGGAGTGAAATTGGCAGATATTATGACAATTCTAGGTAGTATAGATATTATCACGGGAGAGGTTGATCGTTGAAACGGTGGTTAATACAGATATTGAGGAACAAGCTATCAATCTATTCCATAGATTAGGATTTCCAAGAGATTTATTCGGTTTTATATGGATTATCATCCCCATAATCACTCTCGTATTAGGAGTTACGATGGGAGTTCTAGTCATTATATGGCCTGAAAGAAAGATATCTGCAGGGATACAACAGCGCATTGGACCTGAATATACTGGCCCTTCGGGAATTATTCAAGCTCTGGCAGATGGAATAAAGCTACTATTGAAGGAAGATATTATTCCATCCAGGGGAGATTTATGGTTATTCAATATCGGACCGGCTGTGGTGATCATACCAGTTTTTCTAAGTTACTTAGTAATTCCTTTTGGCCACAACATTATTCTAGCTGATCTTGGTACAGGTGTTTTCTTTTGGATCGCTGTTTCAAGTATTGCTCTTCTCGGACCCCTCATGGCGGGATACGGATCAAATAATAAATATTCTTTCCCGGGTGGTCTTCGAGCCGCTGCTCAATCCATTAGTTATGAAATTCCTTTAGCTTTACGTGTGTCATCCATATCCCCACGTGTGATTCGTTGAAATACTAAACCTCTTTCACAAGAGAGTCAATTAAAAGGATGAGATAGTTTTTCCTCTTATCCTAGAAAACTAGATAGTCATATGGGTGAGATCAAACAGCTTCTTCATTTGCAGTAATAGGATCGAGTCCCATCCTCTATGTGCGAGAGTGAAAGCGTACGGAACGCAGGAAAAACTGTGTACCCGGGTTCAAGATTAGTTATCGGGGCCCGACAGCGGGGGCAAAAGATAAAATGTATGAAGTTATTACTATCATACTTAGGATTAGGCAGGAGTAGATGGTCAGGAACACTAAGATACGCGAAAGATTAGTAAAAAAAGCATCTTTTATAGATATTCCCAATAACGGGATTAGGACTTGACGTTGGTAGGGACGACCGAGTAGTACTTCCCTAGGACCCCGATCTGGAGTATATCCTTATCTACTAAACGAATGACTATCGGGAACGAAGTAATCCTTCATACAGTTCTCACCTCTCATATCATAAATGAGCATGAGTAAATTCTATCCTATAGAGAATATAAAATCTTCTTCTACTGAGAGACTTGAGTTAGCACTAACAAAAAAACTGTAAAGGCTGAGATAGATTCGAAAGCTTCTATTGTTATAGCAGACAGAATCTCATTGGTTCAATTGATTCTGAAAATTTATCATTAAATTTTTGTTTCTCGATAGCCATCGAGGAGCCGTATGAAGCTAAAGTCTCGTGTACGGTTCTGGAATAGAGATGCTAACAGTGATGCTAACATCGACTATGATTATCCGACAGCTTGGGTACAGTTGATATAGTCGAGGCGCAGTCCAAATATGGTTTTCGGGGATGGAATTTGTGGCGTCAACCTATAGGTTCCGTAGCTTTTTTTATTCCTTCCCCGGCGGAATGTGAAAGATTGCCTTTTGATTTACCAGAAGCAGAGGAAGAATTGATAGCAGGTTATCAAACCGAGTACTCAGGTATAAAATTCGGCCTATTCTATGTTGCTTCTCATCCAAACCTATTAGCTTCTTCATTGTTCGTAACGGTTCTTTATTCGGGCGGATGGAACTTTTCTATCCCTTTCTTACCAGTTTTCGACCACTTAAAATTAAATTCAACTGATGGAACTGGTGAGGTTATCAATATTGCAATAGGAATTACTATTACATTAGCTAAAGCTTATTTATCTTTGTTCATTTCTATCATGGCAAGATGGACCTTACCCAGAGTGAGAATGGACCAATTATTGGATCTTGGTTGGAAATTTCTTTTGCCTGTCGCCCTGGGTAATTTATTATTAACAGCTTCTTTTCAACTTCTTTCACTATAATTTATTTATGTGAATAAGATTCTATAATAAACACATTTATAATTTATATATTTATTCAATCTTATGAGTTGGATAAAAAAAAAAAAAAAAAGAATTGAATAATTTATTCGAGGGTATCTACCATATGTTTTCCATGGTGAATGGACTCCGGGATTATAGTCAACAAGCAATTCAAGCTGCGAGGTATATTGGTCGAGGTTTTATGGTGACCTTGGATCACATGAATCGTTTACCTATGACCATTCAATATCCCTACGAAAAATTGATTCCATCAGAGCGATTTCGTGGACGTATTCACTTTGAATTTGATAAATGTATTGCTTGTGAAGTATGCGTTCGTGTATGTCCAATTAATCTACCTGTTGTTGATTGGGAATTGAAAAGGAACATGAAAAAGAAACAATTGAAAAGTTACAGTATTGATTTTGGAGTTTGTATATTTTGCGGAAACTGTGTCGAATATTGTCCCACGAACTGTTTGTCAATGACTGAAGAATATGAACTTTCGACCTATGATCGTCATGAATTAAATTATGATCAGATTGCTTTAGGACGTTTGCCCATATCAGTGATCAAAGATTCTACAATTCAAGCTATTCCAAGTTTAAATTATTTATCTAAGGGAGTTATGGAAGGACATTTCGATTCAAGAGATGTAACTGATTCTTACATCGAGTTCGATTGAGAAGCGGAAAAAAGAGGTGAAAAAACAATAAATATAGAGTTTCTTTCTGAATTAACTCGGAATATAATTATATAGAAACAGGGTAATTTTTTTGAGTCAGTGAATAGGATCCTGAAAGAGAGGACTTTCGTTTATTGCGAACATGATCAATTTACCTGAACCAATTCATGAGGCTATTTTTGTCTCCTTAGAGTCAGGTCCCATATTAGGAGGTCCAGGAGTAGTATCGCTCACAAATATAGTTTATTCCGCTCCTCTTTCAGGATCAGTTTTCGCTTGTATATCCCCTCCATATCTTTTACTGAATGCGGACTTTGTAGCTGCTGTGCAAATCTCGATTCATGTAGGAGCCGTAAATGTTTCAATTGTATCTGCTGTTACGTCAACGAATGAGCCACAATCTTTCCATCTTTCTACATACCGGACTGCAGGAGATGGAATTACTTTAGCACTTTGCATAAGTCTTTTTTTTCTACCGATCATTATGATCCTAGATACATCATGGTCTAGAGTATCCTTAATTGTATTACCGGGTGGGATCGTGGAAGAACCTTTAACAGATGACGTTCAACGTATTGGATCCCATTTATTAACCGATTCTTTGCTTCCATTTGAACTTCTTTCTATAGTTCTTTTGGTTGCTCTAGTAGGAGCTATTACTACGGCTCGCCGAGGAAAAATGTTTGAACTGGAGGAGAGTGAGGTGTTATAGGCTAAAGATGATTTTTTCGTTTCATGAGTACTATAAAAACTTTTTTTTATACTTACTTACTTAACTTTTATTTATACTTAAGAACCTTAGGATCCATAAGGAGTTAATTGATCATGCTTGAACATGCACTTATTCCAGGTGCTTTCCTATTCTGTATTGGCATTTACGGATTAATCACGAGTCGGAGTATGATCAGAGCACCTATGTGTCTCGAGTCAATTTTCAATGCAGTTAATATAAATCTTGTCACATTTTCCAATTTTTTGGACATTCAACAAGTAAAAGGAGAGATTTTTTCCATCTCCATTGTAGCTATTGCAGCTGCTGAAGCAGCTATTGGATTAGCCATTGTTCTAGCTATCTATCGCAACAGAAAATCAATTCGTATTGATCAATTCAATTTGTTAAAATGGTAATAAAGTTACAAATCTGGATATATTCTATTTTTTTCTTCACCTTTTGAAAAGGATATATAAAGATCTGATATGTCATTCCGATTTATAAACAAATAGAGATTATTTCATATAAAATTCATTTATTTGTTATGCTAGTGGTTAATATAAATGATTAAGTTGTATTAAGTAAAGTCTAAAAAATTCGAATCGGTTTCATTCAGAATCGATAAATAATCAAAGTTGTATATTCCAAATATTCATTAATACAAAGATTCATCAAATGGATTTTATCGGTATAATATTGCCATTAGCAATACATCGGTAAAATCTTAGTAAATTTAAGGCTCATGGTATCTCCCGGTATTGTTGGAAATCAATAGATCCAATGGCACATTCAGTAAAGATTTATGATACATGTATTGGTTGTACCCAATGTGTAAGAGCTTGCCTCACGGATGTATCAGAAACGGTACCTTGGGATGGATGTAAGGCTAACCAGATTGCTCCTGCTCCCAGAACAGAAGACTGCGTAGGTTGTAAAAGGTGCGAATCCGCTTGTCCAACAGATTTTCTGAGTGTACGCGTTTATTTGGGATCCGAGACGACTCGCAGTACGGGTTTAGCTTATTGACCGATAGATACTATGGAAAAAGAATGGTTGGCTCTTTCTGAAAGGTTTAAACTATTCTTCTAATAAATAGGAATTCGTACTCATTCGATAAAGACCCATACTCAAACAAAATCTTGGGAATGGGTTTTCTGTTCAAAATCCCCCTATCCTCATCACGAGCAACTATCCTTGGCTAACAATAATTGTTCCTTTACCTATACCCGCGGGTTCATCAATCCCATTATTCCCCTATAGGGGGAATAAGATTGTTCGATGGTATACTTCAGGCATTTGCTTGTCAGAGTTCCTTTTAATAACCTATATATTTTGTTATCATTTCAATTTTAATAATCCATTTATTTAATTGAAAGAAGATTATAATTGGATAAATCCCATTGATTTTCATTGGAGATTGGGGATTGATGGACTTTCCATTGGGCTTATTTCATCGACAGGATTCATTACTACTTTAGCTACTTCAGCGGCTTGGCCAGTTACCCGAAGTCCACGATTATTTCATTTCTCGATGTTAGCAATGTACGGCGGCCAGGTAGGATCATCCGCTCCTCAAGATACTTCACTTTCTTTTTTTATGTGGGAGCCGGAACTAATTCCTGTTCACTTACCTTTGTCCATGTGGGGGGGGAAAAGGCGTCTATACGCAGCCACAAAATTTATTTTGTACACTGCAGGTGGTTCCATTTTTCTCCCAATAGGAGCTTTAACTATGAGTCTCTATGGATCTGATGAACCAACATTGGACTCTCAAAATTTAGCTAATAAATCCTATCCTATAGTATTAGAAATAGTCTTATACCTAAGCTTCCCCGTAGCTTATGCTGTGAAACTACCAATCTTTCCCTTACACACCTGGTTGCCAGATACTCATGGGGAAGCACATTATAGTACATGTATGCTTCCAGCTGGGATTCTCTTGAAAATGGGAGGATATGGACCAATTCGGATTAATATGGAATTATTGCCCCATGCCCATTCCATATTTTCCCCATGGTTAGTAATAGTGGGAGCAATTCAAATCGTTTATGCAGCTCCAATCCCTTTAAGTCAACGTAATTTAAAGAGAAGAATTGCTTATTCATCAGTATCTCATATGGGTTTCGTACCTATTGGTATTGGTTTCGTAACGGATATAGGCCTTAATGGAGCTATTCCACAGATGATTCCTCACGGATTAATTGGTGCTGCCCTTTTTTCTTCGGCAGGAACAAGTTATGATAGAATACGTACCCTTTTCATTGACCGAATGGGGGGAATAGCTGTTTCAATGCCTAAAACATTCACCATGTTTAGTAGCTTTCCAGTAGCATCTCTCGCATTACCGGGCATGAGTGGCTTCATATCAGAATTAATGGTTTCTTTGGGAATGGTTGGTAGTCGAAACTACTCCTTTACTTCAAAAATAATTATTACCGTAATAGAAGCAATTGGAATAATCTTAACCCCTATTTACTCGTTGCCCATGTTACGTCAAATGTTCTATGGATATAAGGTTTCTAATGCTCCGATTTCCCACATCATGGATTCTGGACCACGAGAGATTCTCATTCTAATTCGCTTTTTGTTGCCTATAGTAGGCATTGGTTTTTATCCCGATCTGGTCTTACCCTTGTGGAACAGCAAGGTGGATTTTATTCTATCCTGGGATCTCCGGAAGCGGTAGTTAAGAGTTTGATTACTTCTGAGTAATAAATACAGATTATAAAAATCACTATTTGATTTTCACAATTATTTATTTCAAATAGTGATTTTTACAATTTCATAGAATCTCGAAAATTATTTTCTTTTGATCGACGAAACAAAGCAAGGTGCACTTTAAATTACATCCTGGATTAATTTAACCATCCATGGCTGTGTAAACCTTTTCCTGAGGGATTAACTCCTAAGTAACGAATCCGAGTTGTGGAAAACCCCGAGGAAGCTGCAATTGCTGGTTCTTTACCTCGCCAACTCTTAGTTATTCTAGTATGCATATAAGTTGCAAACATAAGCCAAGTGATTGAAGCCCAAGTCTCTTTGGGATCCCAGTTCCAATAATATCCCCATGCTTCATTAGCCCACACTGCTCCAGAAAGAATACCTAAGGTTAAAAGGGGAGAGCCTAGACTAGTAATTCGATAACTCCAATGATCTGATTGTTAAGTCAATTGGTCTTCACGAGAATTTATAGATAACAGAAAGGGAGTGTTTGGTGAATCGCACTCTCCCCGTTCATTGCTCTTTTCTGAGGAGGACCAGATGGATGAGTCTATACCGGAAATAATTATTGGGGTATCCATATTCTTTTTTGATGTAATGACCGAAGGAGCTATTGCTAATAGGGACCCACGTGAAAGAGTTGCGTGACTGAACATCATCATACTTACATGCATCATTAACCGATGAGATTGTAGAGCAGGCACTAGGACTGTGGATTGCTGCATTTCTCTGGGAACACTTGAAGTAGCAGAACCATGAGTTAACATAGCACTGGGTGCAGTAATTGTACCCAACCAATCATTCTGGCTCCGAATCAGAACCGTATGAATTAAACGGAAGCTCCGTGAAGGAAACATAGATGACTCATATGAGTTACTTAATGGTGAATGCCCGGGGTAAAGCCAGCGAGTTGATAGAAATCCTGTTATACAAATAAAAGTAATTATCACGCTTCTTCGGCCTAAATTGCTCAGTTTCTTGTTTCTTATATAGACCAATTTTCCCCAATAGGGAAGGGTGACGGAAAAAAGGAGAAAGAGAGGTGTGTGAGCTAATATATGTTCCAAGGTTCTGAGTATCGTAATAATTTAAATTTTTTACATTACATTATTATTCTGGAATGAACTAATTAAAAAATTTCATTTCACAGATTGATTTATTATATTATAAATAAAATATAAATAAATAAATAAGATGAATAGATCTTAAATTCCAAATGTAAAAAGACCTTAATTTAATGAAGAATCAATCTATTTTTATTTTATAGGTGCAAAGATGCCGCCACTCGGATTCGAACCGAGATGCTTTAGCACTGCTTCCTAAGAGCAGCGTGTCTACCAATTTCACCATGGCGGCTCGTCGTAGAACATAATAGCATGCTTTATACTAAAATGTCAAATAACATTATAATTAAATTATATGGTAATCTTAAATATAAACTTTCACTAATTAGAATATTATAATGAATTATTCTGTTGTAACGGAGCATAGCGCAGCTAGGTAGCGTATCATCTTGGGGTGATGGAGGTCGTGGGTTCAAATCCCGCTGCTCCGAGAAGAATCTTTTCGTTGGGCTTCATAACAGAATGAACATCTTTAAACTTAGTGGAGAGGAAGGAAAGATAAAAGCTATTCCGGATCTATAAAGGGAGAAGTATAGAAAAGGATTTTCATATCAAATATTCTTATCTTATTGAAAAAGATTATTCTATTATAAGATCTTATTTCATATATAGTTATAGCTTAATAAAATCCAGAAATTCGTAAATTAAACTATTCTTTTTTTTGTATGGAAGAATTATTCTTTCCATACACGGGAGCATTTTCTTTAGAAGATACAGTATCTATATCTATGTCGTAATTCATCTGATTTATGAATGGATTCAATTTCAGATTATTCGGATTTTATTTTGTTGTATAGTAAAAACTATTGGAACGACCAGTTGAAATAGATTGAGCTAGAGGAAAAGCTTTTACCGCAGCCCGATTAGCTTTTTCTGTCCATACAGTTTTACGACTTTTCTTTTTCGATTTAGAAGTACGCTTCTTTGGAACCGCCATAACGAGGAATGCCTCTATATATATGTATATTTTTGCAGAAACATGTATAGTTATAGTTTGTGTATAGTCATTTTTTAAAATAATTGAAGGATTTACGCTTAGAAAATAAAGGCTTCCAATAATCTTGATATTGGGAATCGTGTCATATGAATAATTAATTTATTCATATAAATCTTTCCCATTTGGACAGATGGAATCCACTACAAATCGAACCAAATTTTGTCGATGTCCTAACTTACGTCATGTTTTCTTTCCAGAACGCTTTTTATGAATGGTAATTCTGTTTTCAAGATGGGACTGCAGAATTCTTCCTTTGACTACTGCACCTCCCAACCAGGGATGTCCAAGATTTATGGTAGATTCATGATAAATCATTAATACTCGATAGATTAATATTTTAGTATTTGGGCTCGAGAGATTTGGTCTCAATGACGCGGAATGACGAACATCATAAAATCTTCCTGGTTCCACTCGGATTTGCTCACCTCCGGTTTCAATTACTGCGTATGCATTCATTACAAAATTGGATTTATAAATAGGAAATGGTTATAGATTGGAAAATCAAAATTAAATGTTAGTAACTGGAGTAGAACAAGCAAATATTTCCTTTCCAATTGTTCCATCCTTCATCAAGTTTTGCTACGAACAACTAATTTTCTGATAGAAATGGAAAATATCTCTTGATTAGGGAGATACATGTAAAATCTCATTGCTTTATAATAACTCATTACTTTATAATAAGAGAAATTTTTTTAGTAATATTTCAGTTATTTTTTGAATGAAGAAGAATCAATTTTATTGATCCAAATTTCATTCGAATAAAGATTTCGAATAAATGGGATATAATTTCATCATTCACTTATTCCCTTTTTTCTTCCCCCATACTGTAAATTATAAACCAAAAATGAAATAGTTTCATTCCCGAAAGAATCTTCTATGAAACTAATATATCATGCTTGGATGGTGCCTTTATTTCCACTTATATCCTCCATTCTAATAGGATTGGGATTGTTTTTCTTTCCAAAGGCAACTAAAAATCTTCGTCGTATATATGCCATTATCAGCATTTCACTGCTAGGCACAGCTATGTTCATTCCTCCCCACCTTTCTTGGCAACAAATTAATGGTAATCCCATTTATCGATACTTATGGTCTTGGATTCACAATAAAAATGTTACTTTGGAAGTAGGTTATTTGATTGATCCACTCACTCCCATTATGTCAGTACCAATTACTACTATAGGAGTTATGGTTACGATTCACAGTGACAGTTATATGCCTCATGACCAAGGATATCTAAGGTTCTTCGCTTATCCCAGTCTCTCCAATGCCCCCATGCCAGGATTGGTTCTTAGTCCCAATCTAATACAAATTCATATCTTTTGGGAATTAGTAGGAATGTGCTCTTATTCATTAATAGGTTTTCGGTTCACTCGACCTAATGCAGCTAATGCTCGTCAAAAAGCTTCTATAACTAATCGTGTAGGAGATTCCGGATCATCATTGGGAATCTCAGGTTCCTATCGGATAACAGGCAGTTTTGAATTTGAAGATTTATCTGAATTATTCAATAAGTTGCTCGCCAATCATGAAGTTAGTTTATTTTTTGCTACCTTCTGTGCTCTCTCCCCATTCCCAGGTTCAGTAGCTAAATCCGCGCAATCTCCACTTCATGTATGGTTGCCTGATGCTATGGAAGGACCCACTCCTATTTCAGCCCCTATTCATGCTGCTACTATGGTAGCAGCGGGAATCTTTCTCGTGGCTCGAATGTTCCCGCTCTTCAAAGCTTTACCCCTTATGATGAGCCTAATCTCTCGGATAGGTGGAATAACAGCCCTATTAGGAGCCACAATAGCTCTTGCTCAAAAAGATCTTAAAAGAGTCTTAGCTTATTCTACAATGTCCCAATTAGGTTACATTATGTTAGCCCCAGGTATAGGTTCTTATCGAGCTGCTCTGTTCCATCTTATTACGCATGCTTATTCTAAGGCTCTATCATTTCCTGGATCCGGATCGGTCATTCATTCTATGGAACCTATTGTTGGATATTGTCCCGATAAAAGCCAAAATATGGCTTTTATGGGTGGCTTGAGAAAATACATGCCAATTACAGGAACCACTTTTCTTCTAGGCACACTCTCTCCTTGCGGTATTCCACCTTTTGCTTGTTTTCGGTCCAAAGATGAGATTCTTGCCGATAGTCGGTTATACTTTCCCATTCTCGGGTGGATGGCTTGGTTTATAGCAGGACTAACTGGATTCTATATGTTCCGTATGTATTTCCCCACTCCCGAAGGAGATTTTCGTGCCAACCCATTCAACAAACATTCTATTTCTCCTTCTGTTTCTATATGGGAGGAAAATCAAACTAGAAAATCTGGTAAGGGAATGGATTTTGCGTTGTCATTCGTACAAAATAAAAAGGGTTCGAAAGAATTAGAATTATTTAATCCTCTAGAGAATATTGAAGAATCTGGTGATAAAGAGATGGAGAATCCTGTTTCGACTCATTATTCTCAGAAAGAATATCCTTTATATCCCAAGGAATCGAATAATATAATGTTATTCCCCTTACTCGTGCCAACAATACCCACTTTGTTCGTTGGATTTATAGGAGTTCCTTTTTCTAAAGAAAAAATGGGTTTTGATTTATTATCCTATTGGCTGGATCCATCATTGAGTTATTCTCATAAAATGGATTCTGAAGAATTCTGGATAAATGCAACTACTTCGGTTGGTATAGCATTTTTGGGAATATTTATTGCTCTTATTCTTTACGGACCTCTCTTTCTCTCGCGGAACCTACAAGAAGAAACGGATCCTCAATCAGAAGGATTTTTAGGTTATTTTCCAAGTTCCTTATACAATTGGTCGTATTCCCGAGGTTATATAGATGGATATTATAATACGGTATTTGTTTGAGGTACACGAACATTAGCCGAAATAATTTCTTTTCCTGATCAACGGATCCTCGATGGGATTGTCAATGGCGTCGGTATCTCAAGTTTTTTCGGAGGGGAAGTATTGAGATATGGAGAAGGAGGAAGAATATCTTATTATTTATTCGGATTAATATCAGGTATGTTCATATTATTAATAATATAATGATGAAATATGACTAGGATCTTCATATTTAAAATTAAAATATATTTTTGGTCAAAGAAAGATTTTTAAAAGATAAAAAGATAAGAAATCAAAATCAAGGATTGATTAAGTAGATATAATCTTAAGAATTGGAGTAGCAATGGCGCACTGATATGTATTCCTCCGCTTTCTTAATCAATGACCATTACCTCATGAATTTACTTTTTTTTACTAATATATATAAGTATAGGTCCGAAATCGGGATAGGTATCTACGGTCCGAACATTTTATGTATGATTTAATCATAATATTGAAGACTTTGTTATCACATATAAATATACCATTTGTTTTGTTTTGTAGTGAATAAAAAATATTGTGTTATTAATTCGTTGAAGAGATATTTTTATATCTTCGAATCCTCGTGATTCATCAATGTCTCCGGATTCGGACCATCCGGGGAATACTCTAAGCATGGGGATGATACAGAATCATAAGATTATTATAGCATATTCATTATTATCTATATATATATCCGTATGAAAAATAGGACTTTAGTACCTATCTTAAGGTCGTCCAGTTTTATTTCTGAGATACCAATATACCTGTCCCTTTGGAAAGACAAATACCTCCATTGATTCACTGCCCTCAATACTTCATATGAATTACGATGAGATATATACCAATAACAAGATATATGTTGTATATCTCGTTATTGATACGTAGAACAAAGCGAAAAGCATTCACTTCCGCATAGCATATACAGACCACACTAGTATTGTTCCTTCCCTTTATATATAAATAAATACAAATATTCAAGAATAATAAACCTGTTAATAAAATCTTTTATATAACATTCTTACTGATTAATAAGTTTTTTCTGTTTAAATTCTCCAAATATTTCAGAAATTCAAAAATTTTATTACATTCTTAAATTATTTATCCCTTTTCACTAAGCTGGTCCAACCAAAATCTTCTAAACCATTATTACGTCGTAATGAACGAGTAACAAGTTCAAGAATATCTCTTGCATTGGTGAACCCATGAATTTGAGCAAAGGTAAATTCGACTGACCACTTGGTATTAATTTTTCTTGCTTCCAATGGATTAGCGTGAGCCATCCCAGTGATGGCTAAGTCAGGTTGTAACTCACGCATACGTTGTATCTGATTATAATTATCTGGTTTCTCTACGATTCGTGGCACGGGAACACACATGTTCCCACACGTATTCTGTAAAAATGCTAATTCAGCAGCTTGGTATCGTTTATCCATATATGGAATACCAATTTCATAAACAATCATTCCACACCTAATTAGGAATCGTGCTAGAGATACTTCTAGAAGATTGTCTCCCATAAAGAATACGGATTTTCCGCGTACCAAATCGAGATAATCTTCCAAGCTTTCCCACACTTGTTCCTCCCTTTCCCCTAAGCCTCGAGGTTCAATGTCAAACACAGAACAAATCTTTTCAATCCAAGCACGTGTTCCATCGGGACCGATAGGAAAGGGTGCTCCAATCAATCTGCATTTCCGACGTCGCATTAAAGTTGTTGCTGTACGACTCAAAAATGGATTAACACCACAAACGTAAACCCCATCGCCTAATAATGGAAGATTATTATATTTCTGAGCAGGTAACCAACCTGATATTTGAATAGATTGGCGTTTCAATTCTAAACCAAGTTGAAAAGCAACGCTCGAAGGTAGGGATCCAAAGAGAACTAAAGGAGGATTTTTCTTAGGATTCATAATAGGTTCGAGAGTCTCTTCCTTATTCCCGGGAAAGAAAAAGGAATCTTGATTCTGTACGGTTTGGTTTCGTTCATCACCTAATAAATAGGAATCTCGTTCGGCACAACGATGTACCATAGCAGCTAGTACAGTATCTTCTCCCTGAGTGAAGGCATAGTCCAGTCCATTTGCTCTCGCTACTATAACTGGTATCCCGATTTCATTTTCCAGTTCTGGTGCCATGCCCTCCAAATCCATCTTTATTATTTCCGTTGTACAAGTACCGATCCATATAATAACACTAGGATTTCTATTTTTTATTATTTGAGAACAAAGTCTTTTTAACTCTTCATAATCATTTAATTGAGCTGAAATATCTCCTTCTTCCAATTCTGCCATGGCATAACGGGGTTCCGCGAAGATCATAACTCCGAGGGCATTTTGCAGGAAATAACCACATGTTTTTGTACCTACCACCAGAAAAAAACTATCTTCAATTTTTTGATATAACCAAGCTACACAGCTAATGGGACAAAAAGTATGATAGTTACCTGTTTCGCATTCAAAAGTGAGAGTTTCAGATGTTTTCACTGACATAGATATATTTCTTTGATTAATGAACAAAATAATTTAAGTCTTAAATTATTATCATAGAATCAAGCGAATTCTCTCGATCGTTTTTCTCTTCCCTATTCCCGATAGGATTTGAATAAAAATCGGAAAGTAAACTAAATAATTCTCGATCGGAAACTTCTTTCGGTACAATTCCTTCTGGTTTAGATAATATTTGGTCCGCTATATTTGAATAAAAATCACAAACATAGTTAAGAGAGGGCTGAGATTCAACCATTTCAAATAATGTTTTACCCCTTACTCTAGATACTCGGATATGTTCAATGAGAGGTAATACTTCTAATACGGGCATTGAACAAGCTTCTACATATTTATCAATAAGATCTCTTTCCGATGTGCGATTTCCTACCAAGCCCGCCGGGCGAAGTGGGTGTGTACGCGCCTTTTCCCCAACAGAAGCAGCAATACGATTAGTTGCAAATAATGCGTCAAATCCATTATCTGTAATTATAATACAAAAATCTGCATAATTTAATGGAGAAGCAAAACCTCCACAGACTACATCACCTAATACATCAAACGAAATAATATCATATTCATAAGAAGCGTTTAATTCCTTCAACAATTTAACAGTCTCTCCTACTGCATATCCTCCACACCCAGCTCCTGCGGGTGGTCCTCCCGCTTCCACGCAATCAACCCCTCCATAACCTTTATAAATTACGTCTTCGGGCCAAACATCTTCATAATGATAATCCTTGGATTGTGAAGTATCTATAATGGTAGGTATCAAAAATCCTGTAAGGGTAAAAGTACTATCATGTTTAGGATCACATCCAATTTGTGAAACTCGTTTACCACGTCTTGCTGAAGCAATTGGAATATTGCAACTTGTCGTTGATTTACCGATTCCACCTTTCCCATGAACTGCCACTTTCGTTTTGAAAATATCCTATTTTTTTTAATTTATTTTTATCTTTTATTAATTGAATATTCTTCTTAAGCGACTATTCTTGTAGCTTTCTCATAATTCATAGTCAATATTATGATAATTAATTCTCGATATTGATTCCCCACTTCCTTAATGCCTACTATCTCATGGATAGACATAACCAACTTTGTAGGGGCGACCTAGCCTACACGGAGGTAAATGAAGCGCCTTCTTTACAAAATCTTTTTGTTAATTATTTTTCTGGGTTCGATATGGAAATTTTTTTTTTAAGTAAAGTTTCAATTTCCTTTTGAAAAATATTTCTATCCTTCAGAAGCATTTTCATTATATTATTCAATGACATTCTGTTAGATATAAATAAATTTGATAAATATTTGTAACTTTCAAAAAGAGTACTATGAATGAAAGTATATAATGAACTATTTACGTCAAGCCATTCTTCGTAATTATTCAATGATTCGAGACGAATAAAAAACAAATCACTCTTTGACGAAGATTCAATCAACCAGGGTTCATACAAAACTTCGGATTTTTTTCCGTATACATATTCGAGTAGGACACCAAAATTCCGTTCGAATTTATTTTCCAATTTACTTTTGCTATTTATTTCTTCATCTTCATCTTTTAAATTTTCTTCATCTTCATTTTCATCTTTTAAATTTTCTTCATCTTCCTCTTCTTCTTCCTCTTTATAATAAACAGAAAAGTCTCTGAAATCTCTTCTCACCTTTAAAACTTTAAATTTTTCTTCGTAAATAATATAAAGCTGTTTTATCGTTTCTTTATCCACAAATAATTCTCGAAGTGAAAATAAAACAGGGGGATTTTTTTCAAATATTGATAAATCTGTGGGATCCCAGACGAATCGTTTCCTCATGAATAACAATGGTTCATAAGATAATTGATATTTCGTCGATGGAGGGATCTCAAATATTACAGATTGTTCTTTAAATAAAACCTCTTCCATTTGGGACTCTATTATCTCTAAGATTTTCAGTGATTCTTCATATGAGAACCTCTTATAACCATAACGAAAAGGATAATAAAAAATAGATTTGAAACAGAAAAGCGGTTTCGTTATATTCTTTCCATAAAGTGCTGCTATTTCAGATTCAAATTGAAAGAATTTATCCGGTATTCCTATCCAATATAAGTTATCGCAAAAAAAATCGAGACGCCGTTTATCGAAAGTAAAAGCTGTATCGGTCGCCATTCCGTATCTTCTCACCGCCCTCCTGTATGAAAAAGTATAAAATTTTTGCATTTGCATTATAATCATAGGAACTCTTGTTTCAGGATGAGAAGCAAATCTTACTTTATTATTAATTTCATTATTAATAGAATTATCTTGATGTGTTTCCAACCATGGAAATTCTACCAAAAGATTCTCCGAAAAAGAACAGGCTATATCGAAAGAATTTTCATATTCATCCTCGAAAAAGATCGAATTTTCTTCTTTATTTTCCGATATAAACCAAGAATCTCGAGCTGCTAATCCAGCTAAGCACCCTAGAATATAGGATAATATAGTAAATTCTTTTATAGTGTTTTCGGTAATAGAAGATTCTAAATATTTAAACAAATCATCAAAATTGCCTTTCAAAAAAATGTCAGTAGATTTACCTTCACATAGAGGGCTCGTTTTAATACTTCTTATAACTATGTTCTCAATAGCCTTTCCTACTCTATAAAGATGTTTTTCGTAATTTCGACTAATATCTATATACTTTTCGCAATCGAAAAACCTATCAACAAAAGCTTTGTAAAAAACGTCATTGGGAATGATTTGTCCATAGAAAAAAGCTCTGATTTTATTATTGCAGAAAACCCATTCATCACGGGAAATACCGAATAATAAAAATTCATTAGCAATTGACTCTAAATCTCGTAATGCGTAATAAGAGAAGGTTCCATATCCAAACTCATTGAGAAAAGACCAATCAATATTCTCTAGATGAGAAGAACATTTGCTACGTAGGGGAATAGGAAATCCCTTCTGCCGTTCTGAGATACTAAGCATTCGAATATTTATTAATCTATCTAATCGATTTGGACATATTAGAGATGGATCCATTTTTTCGGGAAGATGAGTTGAACCAATAACAATCATACTACTAGAAGTATTATTGGCAATCTCAGTGAAAGATATTAATAATAAATGTAATTGAAGTGATAATACTTCAACACTAGGTTTACTAGGTTCTAGTTGAGTTTTAACTATGATATCATTCACTTCATGAATATTTTTGATCCATATTATGGAGGGGGGCATTTTTTTCACTGCTTCCAAGATAGAAATTAATCGGCACAGAATTCTCATAAAAAGTGTCATCTCATTCTCTATAATGTAATGATCACATCTATATGAATAATCCTCTTTATACAAATACCTCATAGATATTTGTATTAAAGAAACACAAGAGTCTACTGCTAGATCTTCTATTAAATACGATGATCTTTCTATTTCCGTTTCCGTGGTACTTATTAGTAAAATCCCTTTGGAAAGGGATAATCCTAATTCGAATGGAGCAGAAATCATTCTAGATTTAAGATTCAATGAAGTCATTCTTTGCTGAAACGCGAGGAAAACCCGAGATTCCGCTGAATCAAATTGATTAAGCGGGTAATTCATTAGATCCTTCTTATAGCTTTCAGCCAAATATACTAAGTAATAAAGCCCTTCTTTATTAGTAATCCGATAACCAAAATAATTATTCAATGAATTACGATAAGTAGTATTCGATCCATACTGAAAAACATTTTTTTCTGTTATTAGGGACTGAATCAATAATTCTTTCTCTATCGAAAAAGGGTCCGGGCTTTCATTATTATTTAACCATATTTTAATTTTTTCATTTGTGGATAAATATTTATTAATCTCTTTCCAAAAATAATTGATATTTATCAGAAAATAGTGGAAACTCCTTATCCTTATCCTTATAAAATTATATATATATATTTGTTTCTTCTACTAAACAAATAATGGAATATCCGATGAGGGAATATCAAATGATGGAATAATATCAAATAATAAAATATCCAATAAAAGAATGTTGAATAATATAATACCCAAGGATGAAGGTATTTTGAATGATGATATATCGTATCCAAATGGGGATACATAAACGCATCCAAACGATATTTTTGTAAAGAATTTGTTAAGTATTCAAATATTCCGAAGCGTCTCCATAGGTCAATATGGTCCGAGTTTTCAGAGAGTAAGAGAACAAGGATAAAAAAACCTATTAATAAATATTCACCATTCCAATGATTTATATTTATTAATGACCTTCTGAATTTAAAATTAAATAATGGTTTGTTTGGTTGATCACCAATTCCTATTTCAATTCTTATTTTTCCTATATCCCCAGTGTGCGAAATATGATAATTGCTGTTTAGTAATATCCTTGAAAATGCTTCTGAGAAGAATATATTATAAAAGTACTCCCACCATTCACGAGTAAAAAACCACAGCATATACGGCTCGAGCAATTTATATTTTTTAGAAATATCATCTTTTTGAGATATCACATACATTTTCGTTTCTTTAACTAATTCCTTTAGATGTGGTGAAAAAAATGATAAAGAAATAATTTCATTTTCTCCGAAGGAATTGAATAAATTTAAATTGGTTCTTTCCCTATCCATAACCTCATTTTCAATCCCGTTTCTCGAATCTTCCATTAGACTATCTCTTCCAAACAATTCTTTGATCCGATAAAGCATTCCGTCGGTTCTACTCCGAATCCCTCCAAAAATTTCAGAGAGCACATTATTTTCGTAAGATTTATTTTGAATAAGACTCAGTTTCGGGTTTAAAGTCCTTTTACCCAAGAAAATATCAAACTCCTTTGTAGCGAGAATTGACTGGTAATAGTAAGTAATCTCGAAATTTACTATTTGTTTTTCCGTTAAAGGTGCTATAATAGGAAAGTTTCTAATAAAGTCAATATTTCTTTTTCCACGAATAAATGAATTAGTTTCAGTTAATGAATTTAATTTATATAAGTTATAAACAAATGCAAATATTTGATCACAACCTCTTTTTAGATACTCAGGAGAAGAAATCTCGGATATCTGTGATCGAATAATTGAAAAAATTTCCTTTTCCGATAGAAAAGATATTATTTCAACGATAGACGAAGGATATATATATATAGGTAAAATATTTAATAATTGTTCATATGTAAGATCATAGTTTCGAATAGGATTTTTCTTCGTATTGCGGAGGAAGAAGAAAGACCATCTCTTATTGGGATCCAATTGGAGATGATTCAAATAATCCGAAAACTCTAATGTATTTGCCCCACAAAAATAAGTTCTCAGGGAACTCTCATTAAATAGTTTTGCGGGATTCAAATTGTCTTGATTCTTAAATATGGAAAAAGTAGCAAGTGGTTCTATGCAATCAATATCATTGTTGAATTCGTTGTGGAATACATCGATGATAAATTGATCTACTGATATCCTATTCGGAGACGAGGGTGCTATTGATTTTTCATCGATCAAAAATTCAAATTCTAATTCACGATTATCTAAAACATTTCTTTTTGAATAAATACTTCTAGTATCAATGAAACTTGACAAAGAACTCAATGTATAAAAAAAATCTTTGAACTTATAAATCAGAAACTCAAACACCTTTATAAAGTTTTTACGAATTAAAAAAAACTTAAAGTAATTGTTATTAAGTTTCACATATCGACCACTCGAATTTTCATTAATGAAAGATCTCATTTCATTGTATACTATTCCAAAAAAGTTCTTTTTAGAAGAAACAAAATTCTTTAAGAATTTTGTAAAATTCCCAGTTTTATCGGACCATTCACATACATTCGCATTCCAATTGACATATTTATTATCTTTATAAACTTTAGAATAATTAAAACATTTTTTTTCAGTTCCTCTCCAATTAAATAAATGTCGGTTAATTATATTCCTTGCGACATTACCCAAACCTTCATTTTTTATCCAAAGTACATAAATTTGATTCTTAAAAAAAAAGTATGATTTTTTTATTAAATATGATCTATTTAATAATAATTCTTTAAAATGTATATGAATTTCATTTTTAATTAATTTATTAGTTTCGCGATCTGCTATATGAGACCTTTCTAAACTTTCCCTAAAAGGAGTTTTTATCAATTTTTCCCGAATGATCCAAGGTAGATGTTCATTATTCTCACCAGTAATACCTTTATTTGGTGAAATACATGAGAAAAAACCCGAATTTCTATCGTTTAACTTATTCTTGTCATTGGATGATAATGATAATAATATATATATTTCATTATAAAATTCTTCCATTATATGATTTACATGAAAAATAAGCTTCTTATAACTATGATCACGAAACTCATTAGGTTCGGTAATTAATAAAACGAAACGATCTATTATTGTTACCAATGATTCGGATCGGAAAAAATTGTAGAATATATTTATATATTGTTCATTGTCTTCGCGCGAGGACCGGAATGGATAAAGAATATTCCAACATGTACTACGATTCACAGATATAATAAAATCCAATATGTTTATATCACATTTATTCCTTCGAGTAATTTTAGGTCCAGCATCCAGAAGAACGAAATGATTCAAACAAATATTTTAGGATTTTCTTATATTCCACACATCAACTATTCTATTATTGTCATCTGATCGCATAGAATATCCAAAAAATTCAGATGATTTGATATTTTTGATAGACCTTTTAGTGCTATAAAAATCTATATCTAGTTTTTCTATCAGTAGTATGTCCAAAAAAGCATAACGAATCGATTTTGGAAAATTATCAATTAAAATTTCTTTTTCTCCCGGAAATAAATTATTTATTACATATTCTATGTCTTTCGCAAAAGATTCTTGAGAGATTGACAAATAAAACTTTGAAATTGATTCTATTTTATCTTGCTCCGTCCCGGTAAGAACAGAAGGAAAATACCGTCGAATAGCCGAATTGTTTATTAGTTGCTCATTGATACGTTCGTGGTTAATATATTCTCCCTGAAAAAGCCATTCAGAAAGATTTTTTCCGCAATCCAAATACTTATTCTCAGTCGAATTTAAAGTGAAATATATCTGAAAATCAGCATATCCTTTCCCTGAACTGAAAATATTAAAGTCTTTCTCTTTATTAATAGCTGCTTTATCCTCTTCCGAGATTATTCTATTATCTCTCTTATAATCTTTCTTACAAGCATGTTTTTTTTTTAAAGTATTCGATTCGCCTTGCATTCCCCGTTCACATTTACTGTGGTTCATACGAGTAACAGAAACTCTTTTTGACAAATGTAAATAGTTTGTTTCTACCACACTTTTCTTACTCGAACGATATGGAAAGATTAGTGATATGAAAAGTAACACTAAATTGAATATATGGATTCGATGTGAAGAATTGGAACAAATGATAAATAGAAAGTCGAAGAGCTTGTGTTCTCGATTGGAAAAGATTTCAGTTAACAATCCCAAATTCCATTTTGTCCATAAATTCAATAAATATCTATTCAATAAATATTGATGATCTTTATCCCAACAAGCTTTCTCCCAATGAGGGTTCTGTTGAGGTTTCTGCATCCTCTCCAATAAGAAATAGAATCCTTTCGGTATCAATTGTTTTT